TCGATTCCCGCCGCTCGCCAGCTTAATTTAGTAAGGTACTATGATAAAAAATTTAGTCTAGTTGACTACTTAACTACTTATATTAAATTAAGTAGGTGGTAGTCTAGTACGGTATCTCTTACAATCTTACCCTTCCTTTGGCAAACCGCTTTCAAAGGGAAGGGACATAGACTGTGCCTTTCTTTCATTTCTTTTTTTTCTGTAGGGTAGAGAGGAACTTTGAGAGTTCTTCTTGTGATGACAAGTTACTTCGAAAACTGCTCAATTTGAGCCTCTAGGACCGGGAATTAATGAATAAAAAAGGGTTAGATACCGCCACCCTCTACCATATCTAGACAAATAGAATAGTCCTTTTATACAGACTGCTAAGTGCGGAGACGGGAATCGAACCCGTGACCTCAAGGTTATGAGCCTCGTGAGCTACCAAACTGCTCTACTCCGCTTTGGAGGGACGGAAACTAAACTGGTGGACGAAAAAGGTTGAATACAGGCAAGGCAGGCCTCTACCATGTCTAGACAAAGAGAATAGTTCTTTTATACAGAATGGAGCGGGTAGCGGGAATCGAACCCGCATCGTTAGCTTGGAAGGCTAGGGGTTATAGTCGACGTCGGTTGATTATTTTTAACGTCTCTAATTCAAAACCGAACATGAAATTTTGATTTCATTCGGCTCCTTTATGGATATTCTCACCACTTAACATCTATGTCAGCTTTTCTGTTTGAATGGAACCAAAGCTCTCTGCTTTCTAGATGATCCCTATAGAGTAGGAGATAGAAATTTTCCTAAATTTATCTAATCCACTTACTTCGTTCCCTAATTTCATTTAAGAGATCCTGAGGAAAAGAATTCGGTTTCCACCGAGCTGAAACAATATGCTGATGGTTCTAGTAAACCAAAACTACCATTTTTTAGCTATTTGTCTTCCAGTTCCTTTTTTCACAAAAGAAGATTTAGTTACGATTGGAAATAAACTTTTTTGTATCTTCATCCATAGACCCTTTCTTTACTCATATTTTAAAAACGGGAATGCTTAATCCAATGGAAAATTATGCTTCGCGACTCTGTACTCATAATCTAATCCAATTTGCATTTTGGGTGCAATTTCAAAATAGTTGTTGGATACAAATCGCGAAAATGTATATTCTTCCTCAATACGCTATTGAGAGGAAAAGGATTAAATCCTTTCTAAGAACTAAAGTTTTTATCGGAATACAAAAAAACTTAAGGACGCCTTAAGTATATCATTTTATATTCAGTTATTAATAGAACGAATCACACTTTTACCACTAAACTATACCCGCTACATCAAGATTATGATAGCAACGCTACCCCTTTGTCAAGGGTAGCCATTCGAGAAGGAGGCTAATTCCCTTTATTGAATCAAACCTTATTGAATCAAACCTTATTGAATCAAACGGAGAAGGTTCATGACAGTGAGCGGTAGGTATTTCGATCGCCTCCCTTTCCTTTACTTAGGATTTAGATAGCCTTTCTGGTCTGTAAAATACATCCCTTCTTAACACCCCAATAGCGTATGAACCAAATGTATAAGGAATAGTTTGATTATTCCTACAATATCCATTAGGAGATATAGGGGGCACCCCAGCCCCCATAAATCTCTTTCTTCCTTTTCTTTTTTGTTCAGAATTGAACAAAGAAATTGGGGAAGATGTTTTCTTCCCCCACTTATCACGAAGTCCGAGCCATAGAGAAAGAGTGAGATGATTTTTTCAAATTTATCATAGACTTTCCCTATGGGTTGAGAGAAGCAAGAAACAAAGAGTCGTAACTTAAAGATAAAAGCGGACAGGAACCGAAGGATTTACCTAATGTAAAGAAGATCCTGAATGTCTCTGGTTAGTCGATCCTCCCTATTTCCCAATTTCCTCCCCTCTTTTCCACTCAATTCTAGTTTATTAGATTCTTGTTTAAAAGAATCAAAGAAGTTGAATAGAACTAAGAATACATAAAAAAGAGCGTAGAGGACCAAGACCATTACCAAGTGTTCTTTCCAAGAATCATATTGGGTATCTATTCCCTTCCTTTTCCTACTAGGATCGGGAATCTTGTATTTTCCATATCCATATACCATCGAACCCTTAGGGTTCCAGAACCCCCCTTTTTTGCTAGTCTTCAGAAACAGAAAACCCTGAGGCAGGAGCAGTATAAATTCTACAGCCCACCTTTTACAAGAAAATCGTTTCAACAAATCTGCCCAAAACGACTTTTTAAGTAAAATTGCAAAGTTTTGAACCTGACCATGAATAAACTTCTATATCTCGATATATACATATATAATCTCTACATATATCTCCATATATACATATATTATGTACATTATGCAGTAGACCCATAATGGGAAATGAAAGCGGCTAATTTGGGAATTGAATAAAAAGCCCTTTTAACTCAGTGGTAGAGTAATGCCATGGTAAGGCATAAGTCATCGGTTCAAATCCGATAAAGGGCTTTTTTTACTTAGTGGTAGAGTAAAGCCATGGTAAGACGTGAGTTATCGGTTCAAATCCGATAAAGTACTTTTCTACTAATATTCATTCACTTTTTTTCTTTGCTTTTGCAAATTTCTCCTTTTTTTCTTTCATTTTATGACTTAGTGCGAGATGCATGCATTTTTGGTCTGAACACTAAATGAAGCAGAGAGTGTAAATTGCAAAAAAGAAATGAAATTGGATTCTTTTTCCTGATTAGATCAGTCAAATCACTACCTGTACTGAACTAATCTATAATCCTTTTTATTAATCTATTCTTATCCTATTAAATGAATTTCCCTAAAAAGTAGGGGGTGATTCGTCAATTAACCTAACTATCAACTAAAAAAAATCCTGCAAAAGCATAATAGAAAAGTAAGAAAGACTCCTTGCTTTGGATCTAGTTATACTAGTCGAGTATATTGACAATTCCAAAAAACTGCTCATACTATCATTATAATATAATGGCGAGCGGTTGTATACGGCCTTATCGTCTAGTGATGCCCCCATCGTCTAGTGGTTCAGGACATCTCTCTTTCAAGGAGGCAGCGGGGATTCGACTTCCCCTGGGGGTAGGGAGTATTATGAAAGGAGGTTGATCATAGATTATCAAAAACCCTAGAATAAATTCTTCCTGGGTCGATGCCCGAGCGGTTAATGGGGACGGACTGTAAATTCGTTGACGATATGTCTACGCTGGTTCAAATCCAGCTCGGCCCAAAAATCTAGGGCTTCGGGAATGTGAACTAAATCAATTTGTTTTTCTTCCATAAAAAAATGTTTGATCCATAGAAATAAAGGAGAAAGATAAAAGGGGAAATTTCTTTCTAATCTATATCTTTCTCATTCCTTTCTTACAAACAAAAGACCCCTTCTTATTGAAAGGTAGATTATCACCTATTTTTAGCAATAAAGAATCGCGACATACTAGTTATGTCACTCTCACTATACCCACATATCGTATGTGGGTATGTAGTATATGATTCGTCTATTTCTTAGAGTAGGGGAGGCGAATCGAATCTTTTTATGGTTCTATTTAAGAATAGGTATGCCATACACCCCGCGGGGATTGTAGTTCAATTGGTCAGAGCACCGCCCTGTCAAGGCGGAAGCTGCGGGTTCGAGCCCCGTCAGTCCCGAACTAGGGTTCAATGAATGGAGAAATTCATCTTTCCTTTTTCCATGAAAAAGGGGGGCAAGCGGCAAGATCAAATACCTAGGGACACCCTTACTTTTTCTAGTTCCAACAATGACTAAAATGAAAATATTCTATTTTTTTTAAGTCCTCTTTTCTCCATCTCACTTCTACTTCTACTGCTTATTTGGATGTCTATGTGACTCATAGAAAGTCGGCCATATAATACATACATACAATACATAATTGTATGTATAACTATAAGAAAAAGGAGGGAAATTGGATAAGATAAGAAAGATCGTGGGTTATAGATATAGAAAAGAAAAAGTAGAAAAGTATGAAAAATGGAGGGGATTCCCAATCCAATCAACAAACCCATTTTGGCCTTTATATGAATAAGAGATCCTCTTTTGTTATATTATTCCACTCTCAATCATGAATTGATTTGATAGATCCGATATTCATAATATTGAATTGATCCCATATTATCAGAATGCAAGCCCTCCCCTTGAATTTACAGGATACCCCTTTTTCCTCTCCATGGGATTACATCCCGAGTTATTGCGAAAAAAAAGGTTATGGAAGTCAATATTCTCGCATTTATTGCTACTGCACTGTTCATTCTAGTTCCTACTGCCTTTTTACTTATTATTTATGTAAAAACAGTCAGCCAAAATGATTAATTGGAATTCCAATTAATCATTGAAGAAATGAAAAAGGGATTAAATAAAATAAAAATCCAAGCCTTAAATGAAAGGATCTCGTTGGAATCATAAAGTGTGGTAGAAAGAACTACATATAGTTTTTTCTACAACACTTTAGAGCCTTTCTATTATATTACCTTGAATCTACATAGAATAGATTAGTAAATTGAAATATTAGTCTAATTCAATTTCTTTTTTCACTGCATCCACTTAATTTCAATCAAGTAAAAATAAAAAAAATCGAAGACAATTTTTCATCGAAAGAATCCATGGAGGGAAAGAAAAATAATATGAGAATAGACTTATAGTAAAAGAAAAAAGTAAAAGGAAAAACCGGCGAATCTTTCCTGTTTAAACATGCCACGCGATGCTTCAAAAGAGCATAAAAATTATTCTAAGAATAAGAAAAAAGTATAAAACAAATGGAAAATGTCCGATATGTTGTGAATAGCTCCGTGGAAGAAAGTCTAATTTTCTTATCTATAGAACTTTTTTAACCATTCGTCACTTCTAGTAGTGATTTTGAATTGCTGTAATCGCTCTTTCTATTTCTATTCTATATAGTAGAATAGAACCATTCTTTCTTACAAGAGTTTCTTACAGGAGTGAAACAAAACTAAAGAAGGAGAGAAAGAATAAAGTTGGACAAAATGATTAATGCAAAACGATCAATTAAAGAAAAGAGTTGATACCACAATTCGACTACTCAATCAATTAGTAGTATCCCTAGAGTCCACTCCTCCCCCATACTACTAGTGAAAGAGAAAATGTAAAGACTACCATTAAAGCAGCCCAAGCGAGACTTACTATATCCATGTAAATTCTGTCTCCTATTTCTATGAAGGAATTATTCTACTACTGATGAATAATCATAGTGGAATCAAGGGTAGAGAGTCAAAAGAGTGATTCTGCCCTAAAGCTGTGGATGAATCAGTTCAAGGAATTTACTTTTAACAAATTCTTATAGTATTTCTGGTGGAATTGGAGAGCATTAAGTATAAATACGATACATAGCCCTTTTCCTTAAAAAAGAGTACGGGGATGATGTCCTGAATAGAAGACAAGACGTGGGAATAGGAAGATTTTTTCTTTCTTTTATTACCTTTTTTTATTTTTATAAGCAAAGGACGTCAGAATATACCATAAAATTAGGATAGATAAATATTTATTGGATACCTACCTTACCTAACCTATGTTTATTTTTGACCTAAAGCCTACAGCCCCACTTTCTACCATTCTATGAAAGAATGAGGAGACTTTCTCCACAACTCCGAAATTGATTTTGGATCAGCCTATTCAATCTGATTCTCGACAGAATCAGTAGCCCTTACCTTTGTGTATGTAGGTAGCATAAAATGTCTGATAATTAGGAAGTTTTGATATTCCTTCGTGCAGTCCCCTCTTCAATCTTAGATTGAAAAAAAAAGAATGCCCCTTAGGGGACCCATTGGATACCAAGATTTCTGACATCTTAGCCTCCTAGTTTAAAATTCTCGAATCGAATCAATTAAGAATCAATTCAAATTAATAAATTAATAAGGAAACGCTATCTCATCCCTATTGGTAGCCATTTAGGCCATTACTGCCAAAACAACCCGCCCTAGTTTAAGGATAGAACTATGGATTCTCAAAATCCAGTATCCCCAGGCCTAGTTACTCTCTTGCCCCAACTTATGCAAGGTACGAATTTGCCGAGTTCGATCAGTACTATAAGCCTAAGTATTTTATTGATTAGGCGGCACCCAGATTTGAACTGGGGATAAAGGATTTGCAGTCCCCTGCCTTACCGCTTGGCCATGCCGCCAAAAAATCCGATCTAAAATCGAGAAAAGAACAAGTATTCATCCACGCTTTCTTACTAAAACTCACTTTCTTTTATCTTGAATCTAATTCTACTTACTTTTTTCCAATTTTTTTTTTTCAAAAAACCTATTCATGCTTTTTTGAATCCAGTTTCGATTATTCTCCTTGATTGATTCTATCTTAAAACACACGTTGCTAACACTAGAAAACTTCCCTTTTCTTTCTATTGAAATGAAAAAGGAGAAAAAGTGGATTTCTAGTCACAGGCTACAAAATTCAGAACAAATTGGAACCATTAACTAGAATTCGTTTTTTTTGAATTGCAGTAGTGAACGACTCTTAAATCGGTATTCTCCCCCTCCTTCCTTTTAATGGCATAATAAAAGATAATGGATTTATGCCTAATCTCATGTATGGATAAACTTCAGGTCTGAACAGCATTATTATCTATGGGCCCCCTTTATGTACATATCTCTGTGGGGAATCATCCTTTAATTTTTCATTGCATTAAATATCTTGAATAAAAAAAAGAAATTGACTCTGATATACAGTATGACCCAACCACCTTGGCCCACCCAAGTAAAATTACGAAAAAAGAGGGGATATGTGGAGAGGTGCAGAACTAGATTGGCATATACTTAAAAAAAGTACTTACTTTATTTTAGGATTTCACAACGAAATCCTATATTTTCTAGTAATTCTACTACTACGAAAGAAACAAAAAAGAACCCTCAAATTCTTTTTCTTTTTTAAAATTTAACTAAGCGTCCTATTCTCAATCCAACAAAAGTCAAACTTTATAGTACTTATAAACTATTATATTATGGCTTTATCCCATTCATAGAATGGAGATAAAATGAGAAATCTTTGCCGTCCAATCTGATTAGAATAACATAAAGTGTAAGTGGCAGAATTTTTTCGCGGTTATAGGAATGTTTTATCGATTCATTTTCATTCCATTTGTACCCCCGTCAAATTCGAACTTTCATCGAAATTGTCTCTATTCATATGTATGAAATACATATATGAAATACGTATGTGGAGTTCCCTAGAATTTCATGTGATTCAGTAAACAGAATATGGATTCCATAATTGCTAGATCGATCTATAGGGATTGATGAAGAGTGAGCTAATAATGGAATTTTTCTTCGATAAACAGGAAACTTAAGATTAAGATGCTCCGGAATGGAAATGAGGGAATGTCCACAATACCTGGATTTAGTCAGATCCAATTCGAGGGATTTTGTAGGTTCATTAATAAAGGCTTGGCAGAAGAACTTGAGAAGTTTCCAACAATTAAAGATCCAGATCACGAAATTGCATTTCAATTATTTGCGAAAAGATATCAATTGCTAGAACCCTCTATAAAAGAACGGGATGCTGTGTATGAATCACTCACCTATTCTTCCGAATTATATGTATCTGCAAGATTCATTTTCGGTTTCGATGTGCAAAAGCAAACCATTTCTATTGGAAACATTCCTATAATGAATTCTTTAGGAACTTTTATAATAAATGGAATATACCGAATTGTGATCAATCAAATATTGCTAAGTCCTGGTATTTACTACCGCTCGGAATTAGACCATAAAGGAATTTCTATCTACACCGGGACTATAATATCAGATTGGGGAGGAAGATCGGAATTAGCAATTGATAAAAAAGAAAGGGTATGGGCTCGCGTGAGTAGAAAACAAAAGATATCTATTCTAGTTCTATCATCAGCTATGGGTTCGAATCTAAGAGAAATTCTAGATAATGTTTCCTATCCTGAAATTTTCTTGTCTTTCCCGAATTCTAAGGAGAAGAAGAGGATTGAGTCAAAAGAAAAAGCTATTTTGGAGTTTTATCAACAATTTGCTTGTGTAGGTGGGGATCTAGTATTTTCGGAATCTTTATGTGAGGAATTACAAAAGAAATTTTTTCAACAAAAATGTGAATTAGGAAGGATTGGTCGACGAAATATGAATCGAAGACTGAATCTTGATATACCTCAGAACAACACATTTTTATTACCGCGAGATGTATTGGCCGCTACGGATCATTTGATTGGAATGAAATTTGGAACGGGTATACTTGACGATGACGATATGAATCACCTGAAAAATAAACGTATTCGTTCGGTTGCGGATCTGTTACAAGATCAATTCGGACTGGCTCTTGGTCGTTTACAACATGCGGTTCAAAAAACTATCCGTAGAGTATTTATACGTCAATCGAAACCGACTCCACAAACTTTGGTAACTCCAACTTCAACCTCGATTTTATTAATAACTACTTATGAGACCTTCTTTGGGACATACCCTTTATCTCAAGTTTTTGATCAAACCAATCCATTGACACAAACAGTTCATGGGCGAAAAGTAAGTTGTTTGGGTCCTGGAGGATTGACGGGGAGAACTGCAAGTTTTCGGAGCCGAGATATTCATCCGAGCCACTACGGGCGTATTTGTCCAATTGACACGTCCGAAGGAATTAACGTTGGACTTACTGGATCCTTAGCTATTCATGCGACAATTAATCACTGGTGGGGATCAATAGAAAGTCCGTTTTATGAAATATCTGAGAAAGCAAAACAAAAAAAAGAGAGACAGGTGATTTATTTATCACCAAATAGAGATGAGTATTATATGATAGCAGCAGGAAATTCTTTGTCCTTGAATCGGAGTATTCAGGAAGAACAGGTTGTTCCAGCTAGATACCGTCAAGAATTCCTGACTATTGCCTGGGAACAGATTCATGTTAGAAGTATTTTTCCTTTCCAATATTTTTCTATTGGAGGTTCTCTCATTCCTTTTATTGAGCATAATGATGCGAATCGGGCTTTAATGAGTTCTAATATGCAGCGCCAAGCAGTTCCGCTTTCTCGGTCCGAGAAGTGCATTGTTGGGACTGGATTGGAACGCCAAACTGCTCTAGATTCGAGGGTTTCTATTATAGCCGAACGCGAGGGAAAGATCATTTCTACTGATAGTCACAAGATCCTTTTATCAAGTAGTGGGAACACTATAAGTATTCCTTTAGTTACCCATCAGCGCTCTAACAAAAATACTTGTATACACCAAAAACCTAAGGTTCCGCGGGGTAAATCCATTAAAAAAGGACAAATTTTAGCGGAGGGAGCTGCTACAGTTGGCGGGGAACTTGCTTTAGGAAAAAACGTATTAGTAGCTTATATGCCGTGGGAAGGCTACAATTTTGAAGACGCAGTACTAATTAGCGAACGTTTGGTATATGAGGATATTTATACTTCTTTTCACATCCGAAAATATGAAATTCAGACGGATACGACAAGCCAAGGCTCCGCTGAAAAAATCACTAAAGAAATACCACATCTAGAAGAACATTTACTCCGCAATTTGGATAGAAATGGAGTTGTGAAGTTGGGGTCCTGGGTAGAAACTGGCGATATTTTAGTAGGTAAATTAACGCCTCAGATAGCGAGCGAATCGTCCTATATCGCGGAAGCTGGATTATTACGAGCCATATTTGGTCTTGAGGTATCCACTTCAAAAGAAACTTCTCTCAAACTACCTATAGGTGGAAGAGGGCGCGTTATCGATGTGAAATGGATCCAGAGGGACCCCCTCAACATAATGGTTCGTGTATATATTTTACAGAAACGTGAAATCAAAGTTGGGGATAAAGTAGCCGGAAGACACGGGAATAAAGGGATCATTTCCAAAATTTTGCCTAGGCAAGATATGCCCTATTTGCAAGATGGAACGTCTGTAGATATGGTCTTTAATCCCTTAGGAGTACCCTCACGAATGAATGTGGGACAAATATTTGAAAGCTCACTTGGATTAGCAGGGGATCTGCTAAAGAAACATTATAGAATAGCACCCTTTGATGAGAGATATGAGCAAGAGGCTTCAAGAAAACTTGTGTTTTCAGAATTATATGAAGCCAGTAAACAAACAAAAAATCCGTGGGTATTTGAACCAGAGTACCCGGGAAAAAGCAAAATATTTGATGGAAGAACAGGAGACCCCTTCGAACAACCTGTTCTAATAGGGAAATCCTATATCTTAAAATTAATTCATCAAGTTGATGAGAAAATCCATGGACGTTCTACTGGGCCCTATTCGCTTGTTACACAACAACCCGTTAGAGGAAGAGCCAAGCAAGGGGGACAACGAGTAGGAGAAATGGAAGTTTGGGCTTTAGAAGGATTTGGTGTTGCTCATATTTTACAAGAGATACTTACTTATAAATCTGATCATCTTATAGCTCGCCAAGAAATACTTAATGCTACGATCTGGGGAAAACGAGTACCTAATCACGAGGATCCTCCAGAATCTTTTCGAGTGCTCGTTCGAGAACTACGATCTTTGGCTCTAGAACTGAATCATTTCCTTGTATCTGAGAAGAACTTCCAGGTTAATAGGGGAGAAGTTTGATCGGAATAAATATAAATTCTTTTCTTATTTCTATTTTATGATTGACCAATATAAATATCAACAACTTCAAATTGGACTCGTTTCCCCTCAACAAATAAAGGCTTGGGCTAACAAAATACTACCTAATGGGGAAGTCGTTGGCGAAGTCACAAGGCCTTCCACTTTTCATTATAAAACCGATAAACCAGAAAAAGATGGATTGTTTTGCGAAAGAATCTTTGGACCCATAAAAAGCGGAATTTGTGCTTGTGGAAATTCTCGAGCGAGCGGAGCTGAAAACGAAGACGAAAGATTTTGCCAAAAATGCGGGATAGAATTTGTTGATTCTCGCATACGAAGATATCAAATGGGATACATCAAACTCGCATGTCCCGTGACTCATGTGTGGTATTTGAAAGGTCTTCCTAGTTATATCGCGAATCTGTTAGATAAACCTCTTAAGAAATTGGAGGGCCTAGTATATGGCGATTTCTCTTTTGCTAGGCCCAGCGCTAAAAAACCGACTTTCTTACGATTACGGGGTTTATTCGAAGATGAAATAGCATCCTGTAACCACAGCATTTCCCCCTTTTTTTCTACCCCAGGCTTTGCAACATTTCGAAATCGGGAAATTGCGACAGGAGCAGGCGCTATTAGAGAACAATTAGCGGATTTGGATTTGCGAATTATTCTAGAAAATTCCTTGGTCGAATGGAAGGAATTAGAAGACGAGGGGTATAGTGGAGATGAATGGGAAGATAGGAAAAGACGAATAAGAAAAGTTTTTTTGATTAGACGCATGCAATTGGCGAAACATTTTATTCAAACAAATGTAGAACCAGAATGGATGGTTTTGTGCTTATTACCTGTTCTTCCTCCCGAGTTAAGACCCATTGTTTATAGATCTGGGGATAAAGTGGTGACTTCGGATATTAATGAACTTTATAAGAGAGTTATCCGCCGGAACAACAACCTTGCCTATCTATTAAAAAGAAGTGAATTAGCGCCAGCAGATTTAGTAATGTGCCAGGAAAAATTGGTACAAGAAGCCGTGGATACACTTCTTGATAGTGGGTCCCGCGGGCAATCAACGAGGGACGGTCACAATAAAGTATACAAATCACTTTCAGATGTAATTGAGGGTAAAGAGGGGAGGTTTCGCGAGACTCTGCTTGGGAAACGGGTCGATTACTCGGGGCGTTCTGTCATTGTTGTGGGTCCTTCGCTTTCATTACATCAATGTGGATTACCTCTAGAGATAGCAATAAAGCTTTTTCAGCTATTTGTAATTCGCGATTTAATCACGAAACGTGCTACTTCTAATGTTAGGATTGCTAAAAGGAAAATTTGGGAAAAGGAACCTATTGTATGGGAAATACTTCAAGAAGTTATGAGGGGACATCCTGTACTGTTGAATAGAGCACCTACTCTGCATAGATTAGGCATACAAGCTTTCCAACCCACTTTAGTAGAGGGGCGTACTATTTGTTTACACCCATTAGTGTGTAAGGGTTTCAATGCGGACTTTGATGGGGATCAAATGGCTGTTCATCTACCTTTATCCTTGGAAGCTCAGGCGGAAGCTCGTTTACTTATGTTTTCTCATATGAATCTCCTATCTCCCGCTATTGGGGATCCTATTTGCGTACCAACTCAAGACATGCTTATCGGACTTTATGTATTAACGATTGGAAACCATCGAGGTATTTGTGCAAATAGATATAATAGTTGCGGAAACTATCCAAATCAAAAAGTCAATTACAATAATAAAAATTATAAGTATACAAAAGATAAAGAACCCCTTTTTTCTAGTTCCTATGATGCACTGGGAGCTTATAGACAGAAACGAATCCGTTTAGACAGTCCCTTGTGGCTCCGATGGAAACTAGATCAACGCGTCATTGGGTCAAGAGAAGTTCCGATTGAAGTTCAATATGAATCTTTGGGGACTTATCATGAGATTTATGCCCACTATCTAATAGTGGGAAATAGAAAAAAAGAAATCCGCTCTATATACATTCGAACCACTCTTGGTCATATTTCTTTTTATAGAGAAATAGAGGAAGCCATACAAGGATTTAGTCAGGCCTATTCATACACTATCTAAACAAAGAAGTTAGATTCGGCGATGCCCCTTTCGAGGGGCATTCCGATTTCGCTAGTATCATCATTTTTGCCGCGCGAATCCAGATTGAGATTGAGGAAAGGATGTTAACTAAGTTTTCGAATCACTGACTCAGGCCCATTGTCGAATCCTACTCAGCAATTGTCGAATTCTACTCAGCCAAAAAAGGGGGTACTTATTTATGGCAGAACGGGCCAATCTGGTCTTTCATAATAAAGAGATAGACGGAACTGCTATGAAACGATTTATTAGCAGATTAATAGATCATTTCGGAATGGGATATACATCCCATATACTGGATCAAATAAAAACTATGGGCTTCCATCAAGCCACTACTACATCGATTTCATTAGGAATCGAGGATCTTTTAACAATACCCTCTAAGGGATCGTTAGTACAAGACGCGGAACAACAGAGTTTTCTTTTGGAAAAACACTATTATTATGGAGCTGTACACGCGGTAGAAAAATTACGCCAATCCGTTGAAATCTGGTATGCTACAAGTGAATATTTGAAACAAGAAATGAATTCGAATTTTCGGATAACCGATCCTTCGAATCCAGTCTATCTAATGTCTTTTTCAGGAGCTAGAGGAAATGCATCTCAGGTACACCAATTAGTGGGTATGAGAGGATTAATGGCGGATCCTCAAGGACAAATGATTGATTTACCTATTCAAAGCAATTTACGCGAGGGACTTTCTTTGACAGAATATATAATTTCCTGCTACGGAGCCCGCAAAGGGGTTGTAGATACTGCTGTACGAACAGCGGATGCTGGATATCTTACACGTAGACTTGTTGAAGTAGTTCAACATATTATTGTCCGTAGAAGAGATTGTGGTACTATCCGAGGTATTTCTGTGAGTCCTCAAAATGGGATGACGGAAAAACTTTTTGTCCAAACACTAATTGGTCGCGTATTAGCAGACAATATATATATCGGTTCACGATGCATTGCCGCTCGAAATCAAGATATTGGAGTTGGGTTAGTCAATCGATTCATAACTGCCTTTCGAGCACAGCCATTTCGAGCACAACCAATATATATTCGAACCCCCTTTACTTGCCGTAGCACATCTTGGATCTGTCAATTATGCTATGGTCGGAGTCCCACTCATGGTGATCTGGTCGAATTGGGAGAAGCCGTAGGTATTATTGCGGGTCAATCTATTGGAGAACCAGGGACTCAACTAACATTAAGAACTTTTCATACTGGTGGAGTATTCACAGGGGGTACTGCCGACCTTGTACGATCCCCTTCGAATGGAAAAATCCAATTCAATGAGGATTTGGTTCACCCCACACGTACCCGTCATGGGCAGCCTGCTTTTCTATGTTATATAGACTTGTATGTAACTATTCAGAGTCAGGATATTCTACATAGTGTGAATATTCCCTCAAAAAGCTTGATTCTAGTGCAAAATGATCAATATGTGGAATCCGAACAAGTAATTGCGGAGATTCGTGCCGGAACGTCCACTTTGCATTTTAAAGAAAGGGTACAAAAGCATATTTATTCCGAATCAGACGGGGAAATGCATTGGAGTACTGATGTTTATCATGCCCCCGAATATCAATATGGTAATCTTCATCGATTACCAAAAATAAGCCATTTATGGATATTGTCAGTAAGTATGCGCAGATCTAGTATAGCTTCTTTTTCGCTCCACAAGGATCAAGATCAAATGAATACTTATTCTTTTTCTGTTGACAGAAGATATATCTTTGGCCTCTCAACGGCTAATGATCAAGTAAGAGATAGACTGTTGGATACTTTTGGTAAAAAAGATGGGGAAATTCTTGATTATTCAACGCCGGATCGAATCATGTCCAACGCTCATTGGAATTTTGTCTATCCTTCTGTTCTTCAAGATAATTCGGATTTGTTGGGGAAAAAGCGAAGAAATAGGTTCGTTATTCCATTACAATATCATCAAGAACAAGAGAAAGAACTAATATCCTGTTTCGGGATTTCCATTGAAATCCCCTTTACAGGTGTTTTACGTAGAAATACTATTGTTGCTTATTTTGACGATCCGCGATACAGAAAAGATAAAAGGGGTTCAGGAATTGTTAAATTTAGATATAGGACCCTAGAGGAAGACTCAGAGGACGAATATGGGAGCCCAGAAAACAAATATAGGACCCGAGAGGAAGAATATGGGACTTTAGAGGAAGATTCAGCGGAAGACTCAGAGGACGAATATGGGACTTTAGAAGAAGACTCAGAGGACGAATACGGGGGACCAGAGGAAGATTCCATCTTAAAAAAAGAGGGTTTGATTGAGCATCGAGGAACAAAAGAATTTAGTCTAAAATACCAAAAAGAAGTAGATCGTTTTTTTTTCATTTTCCAAGAACTGCATATTTTGCCGAGATCCTCATCCCTAAAGGTACTTGACAATAGCATTATCGGAGTCGATACACAACTCACAAAAAATACAAGAAGTCGACTAGGTGGATTGGTTCAAGTGAAGAAAAAAAAAAGCCATACGGAACTCAAAATCTTTTCCGGAGATATTCATTTTCCTGAAGAGGCGGATAAGATATTAGGTGGCAGTTTGATACCACCAGAAAGAGAAAAAAAAGATTCTAAGGAATCAAAAAAAAGGAAAAATTGGGTCTATGTTCAACGGAAAAAAATTCTCAAAAGCAAGGAAAAGTATTTTGTTTCGGTTCGACCTGCAGTCGCGTATGATATGGACGAAGGAAGAAATTTAGCAACACTTTTCCCGCAGGATCTCTTGCAAGAAGAGGATAATCTCCAACTTCGACTTGTCAATTTTATTTCTCATGAAAATAGCAAGTTAACTCAAAGAATTTATCATACGAATAGTCAATTTGTTCGAACTTGCTTAGTAGTGAATTGGGAACAAGAAGAAAAAGAGGAGGCTCGTGCTTCCCTTGTTGAGGTAAGAGCAAATGGTCTGATTCGCGATTTCCTAAGAATTGGGTTAATCAAGTCCACTATTTCCTATACGCGAAGAAGGTATGATAGCACAAGTGCAGGACCGATTCCCAAGAATAGATTAGATCGCACCAATACCAATTCCTTTTATTCCAAGGCGAAGATTCAATTACTTAGCCAACATCAAGAAGCTATTGGTACTTTGTTGAATCAAAATAAAGAATACCAATCTTTGATGATTTTGTCGGCAGCCAACTGTTCTAAAATTGGTTTATTCAAGAATTCGAAATATCCCAATGGGGTAAAAGAATCGAATCCTAGAATTCCTATTCGAGATATTTTTGGACTCTTAGGCGCTATTGTACCTAGTATATCGAATTTTTCTTCATCTTACTATTTATTAACACATAATTGGATCCTGTTAAAAAAATATTTGTTCCTTGACAATTTGAAACAAAACTTCCAAGTACTTCAAGGACTTAAATACTCTTTAATAGAAGAAAATCAAAAGATTTCCAATTTCGAAAGTAACATCACGTTGGATCCATTCCATTTGAATTGGCACTTTCTCCATCATGATTCTTGGGAGGAAACATTGACAATAATTCACCTTGGACAATTTATTTGCGAAAATGTATGTCTATTTAAATCGCACATAAAAAAATCAGGTCAAATTTTCATTGTTAATATTGATTCCTTTGTTATAAGAGCAGCTAAGCCTTATTTGGCCACTACAGGAGCAACTGTTCATGGTCATTATGGGGAAATCCTTTACAAAGGGGATAGGTTAGTTACGTTTATATATGAAAAAGCGAGATCTAGTGACATAACGCAAGGTCTTCCAAAAGTGGAACAAATCTTCGAAGCTCGTTCAATTGATTCACTATCCCCGAATCTCGAAAGGAGAATTGAGGATTGGAATGAGCGTATACCAAGAATTCTTGGGGGTCCCTGGGGATTCTTGATTGGAGCTGAGCTAACCATAGCCCAAAGTCGGATCTCTTTGGTTAATAAGATCCAAAAGGTTTATCGATCCCAAGGGGTACAGATCCATAATAGACATATAGAGATTATTATACGCCAAGTAACATCAAAAGTACGGGTTTCCGAAGATGGAATGTCTAATGTTTTTTTACCCGGGGAATTAATCGGACTATTGCGAGCGGAGCGAGCAGGGCGGGCTTTGGATGAATCGATCTATTATCGGGCAATCTTATTGGGAATAACAAGGGCTTCCCTGAATACCCAAAGTTTCATATCTGAAGCAAGTTTTCAAGAAACTGCTCGAGTTTTAGCAAAAGCAGCCCTAAGGGGTCGTATTGATTGGTTGAAAGGCCTGAAAGAAAACGTAGTTCTGGGGGGGATTATACCTGTTGGTACCGGATTCCAAAAAGTTGTGCACCGTTCCCCACAAGACAAGAACCTTTATTTCGAAATAAAAAAAAAAAACTATTCGTGTCGAAAATGAGAGATATTTTGTTTTTCCATACAGAATTTGTTTCTTCTCATTCTGACGTAACAAACAATTTCTATGAGACATCAGAATCACCATTTACCCCCCATTTATACGATTTAAGGGTACATAAAGCGGATTTTTTTACTTTAAACTAGACTTTTGACCTTAGAACGCTAACAGGTCAAATTTTCCATTTTTATTTAAATTTAATAAGTAAAAGAAGTCAGTTAATTCATTAAGGTTATGTTTATACCATATATCAACGACCAATTCTCAGTAGATTCCATCGGAACAATTAGTATTTATTTCAAGCTATTTCGGATCTTTCTTAATCTTCAAAAAGAAAAAAATTCCGTAATGGAATGGTAGGGTGAAAAAAAAAGAAAAAGGAAGTGTGGAAAAAATGACAAGAAGATATTGGAACATCAATTTGAAAGAGATGATAGAAGCGGGAGTTCATTTTGGTCATGGTATTAAGAAATGGAATCCTAAAATGGCCCCTTACATCTCGGCAAAGCGTAAAGGTACTCATATTACAAATCTCGCTAGAACCGCTCGTTTTTTATCAGAAGCTTGTGATTTAGTTTTTGATGCAGCAAGTCAGGGAAAAAGCTTCTTAATTGTTGGTACCAAAAAAAGAGCAGCGGATTTAGTAGCATCCGCTGCAATAAGGGCTCGTTGTCATTATGTTAATAAAAAGTGGTTCAGTGGTATGTTAACGAATTGGTCGATTACGAAAACCAGACTTTCTCAATTTAGAGACTTAAGAGCAGAAGAAAAGATGGGAAAATTCCAACATCTCCCAAAAAGAGATGTGGCAATCTTGAAGAGAAAATTATCTACCTTGCAAAGATATCTCGGCGGGATCAAATATATGACGAGGTTGCCTGACATTGTGATCGTCCTCGATCAGCAAAAAGAGTATATAGCTCTTCGGGAATGTGCCATTTTGGGGATTCCTACTATTTCTTTAGCCGATACAAATTGTGACCCAGATCTCGCAAATATATCGATTCCAGCCAATGATGACACTATGACTTCAATTCGATTGATTCTTAACAAATTAGTATTTGCAATTTGTGAGGGCCGTTCTCTCTATATAAGAAATCGTTGATTAAGAAGAATAGTTAATTCTTGGGCAACTGCGTAGATTTATGGAATCGCTTACTATTCTTTTTTGTTTTGCATAGAAAAAAGAAGGGGAATATTGATATATATTAGAGGGTATTGATATATATTATGATCTGATGTGATTTCTTGGTATCCTAAATATAAGATTAATACTTCAAGTTGCTGAGTTGAGAAAGAGATGGTTGAATCAAAAGAATTCCTTTTTTGAAGTTCAATTTTTATCAGAGGACAATATGAATATTATACCATGTTCTATTAAAACACTCAAGGGGTTATATGATATATCGGGTGTAGAAGTAGGCCAACACTTCTATTGGCAAATAGGAGGTTTCCAAATTCATGCCCAAGTACTCATCACTTCTTGGGTCGTAATTACTATCTTGCTAGGTTCAGTTATCATAGCTGTTCGCAATCCACAAACCATCCCGACCGACGGTCAGAATTTCTTCGAATATGTCCTTGAGTTTATTCGAGACTTGAGCAAAACTCAGATTGGAGAAGAATATGGTCCCTGGGTTCCCTTTATTGGAACTATGTTCCTTTTTATTTTCGTTTCGAATTGGTCGGGTGCTCTTTTACCTTGGAAAATTATACAGTTACCCCATGGAGAATTAGCAGCGCCCACGAATGATATAAATACTACTGTTGCTTTAGCTTTACTCACGTCAGCGGCATATTTTTATGCGGGTCTTAGCAAAAAAGGATTGAGTTATTTCGAGAAATATATTAAACCAACTCCTATCCTTTTACCAATTAACATCTTAGAAGATTTCACAAAACCATTATCACTTAGTTTTCGACTTTTCGGGAATATATTGGCGGATGAATTAGTTGTTGTTGTTCTTGTTTCTTTAGTCCCCTTAGTAGTTCCTATACCGGTCATGTTTCTTGGATTATTTACAAGCGGTATTCAAGCTCTTATTTTTGCAACGTTAGCCGCAGCCTATATAGGTGAATCCATGGAGGGTCATCATTGAATTGATTAGTTTTCGAAATAGTTTTTTTTAGCTTGGCTCAATTCATGGATGGTTGCAGATAATTCACTTAGTTGGAAAACTAAATAGTTATAAATGTGTACGAATATACAATCTAGAGTTGTAGGAGAGAGAATAAGCTATATTACGGAATTGTCAAAGTATATAGGCATTAGGGGGGGGGTGCAGTCAGGCTAGATCTATATCCTTAATGTCTATAAGTTCAGTCATCTTTTGTACGGGTTTCCACTTTAAGGAATGATTTTAGAATTCGATTCAATAGAAAATGAGAATCATATGGATTTACACAAACCTCTAATGATTAGAAACTAAAAAAGAGATCCCGAAGTAGTTCGGACAATTCAGATTATCGTTTCAATTTGTACTTTTTAGTTACTTCTGTCCAATAGAGCTTAGAAATAAGAATTTCTTGGTTAATTGTATCCTTAACCATTTTTTTTTTTTTTTGACACGAGGAACTTACCATGAATCCACTAATTGCTGCTGCTTCCGTTATTGCTGCTGGATTGGCCGTAGGTCTTGCTTCTATTGGGCCTGGAGTTGGTCAAGGTACTGCTGCAGGACAAGCTGTAGAAGGTATTGCGAGACAGCCAGAAGCAGAAGGTAAAATACGAGGTACTTTATTGCTTAGTCTAGCTTTTATGGAAGCTTTAACAATTTATGGACTAGTTGTGGCACTAGCGCTTTTATTTGCAAACCCTTTTGTTTAATCCTAAAAAAGAAAATAAGCCCTTTAGATTAGATACTTTTTTCTTTTTTTAGTAAATTGGTATTTGCTTCTGCAATTCCAATTATATCAATACTTTACTCCTATTTATTACTCCTGGAATTATCTATTTATCGGGACAGACAATACCCCACCCCAGGAAGAGCTGATTTGAGGATGATCAATTTAGAGGATATGCTCGCCTTCTTCCTTCTCGTCCTTAGTTTAGGACAGTGGAAAGTCCTTTTCCTTTTATTTTAGGAATTTTGGGAACATTTCAACAAAAGATGTCTTTCACAGGTCAAACGAGACCGAAGACTTAATCTAAAAGAAATTACTAAATTGAATCTATTTCAATAAAAAAAAATTGCATTAAAAAAACCGATCAAAAAAGGGCGAGCGAAGTAAGTGATCAAAAACTTAGTTCTTTGTTCGTCCTATCTATAAGAGGAGAGCATATGAAAAATGTAACCCATTCTTTCGTTTTTTTAGCTCACTGGCCATCCGCTGGGAGTTTCGGGCTTAACACCGATATTTTAGCAACAAATCTAATAAATCTAACTGTAGTGGTTGGTGTATTGATTTTTTTTGGAAAGGGAGTGTGTGCGAGTTGTCTATTTCAAGAATAGATTGGATCTATCCGGCTGCACTTTAGAATATTTTTTAATATTTTTCGGATAAATAAGAAAAAGGTGCACGATCTCGACGAATTACTTTTGAATAAATTCAGAAATCATATGGAAGAACCATAGCATTTCGCGACTCATTGGTAAATAAACTTTGATTCTCTATAGACCAATAATATGAGACCATTAACACGGTTAAAGCTAAACTGCTTGAAGTCCAGGCAAAAGGGGGTACTCTTTCTACAACTATATTAGTATTAGTACCGAAATGCTTTAAACGGGAAATAGCTAATGTAGAATTTATCTGATATAGAACACTCATATCGATAAAATGGTTTGCACTATTTACTAAAAAGGGCACCCTGCCCCTTTTTTATCCAATGCCGAATCGACGACCTATGTATAAAAAAAAGAGAAAGTTTTTGGATTTGAAGAAAAAATAGGAATTTTATCAATTTTCATTTTCCATTTCTTTAGTTTTTCTTAATGAAATTGAAATTATTAACTAAGGGGCAAATACAAATAAAGAAACAACTTTGCTGACCATGATAGATTTTTATCTAGGCGGAAGAGTCCTCTTAATATTTATTTAGTCTTATATGGGTTTCGCTATATTGTAAGCAGAAAAGAGAGGATAGAGGATAGGCTCATTACATTTAAAAAAGATATGGAAGTAGCCATAGCAAAAAAAGGAAAAATGGAGCGTGAGAGCCAAATGAATCGAAAGATTCATGTTTGGTTCGGGAAGAGATCATAAAAGTTGTAAACTTAATAGCAAAATAATCTACTTTCATTAAAAGATTTATTAGATAATCGAAAACAGAGGATCTTGAGTACTATTCGAAATTCGGAAGAATTGCGTAGAGGGACCATTGAACAGCTCGAAAAAGCTCGAGTTCGATTACAGAAAGTAGAACTAGAAGCGGATGAATATCGAATGAATGGATACTCTGAGATAGAACGAGAAAAGACAAATTTGATTAATGCCACTTCTATTAGTTTGGAACAATTAGAAAAGTCTAAAAATGAAACCCTTTATTTTGAAAAACAAAGGGCGATGAATCAGGTCCGACAACGGGTTTTCCAACAAGCCGTACAAGGAGCTCTAGGAACTCTGAATAGTTGTTTGAATACCGAGTTACATTTCCGTACGATTCGTGCTAATATTGGCATTCTCGGGGCCATGGAATGGAAGAGATAATTAAATTAATTAGGCCTTGAACTTCTACTTTCCTTTAGAATTTAGGCATTATTTTTCCCCTTGCTTCCGAAAAAAATAGTAGAGAAACACTAATGGCAACCCTTCGAGTCGACGAAATTCATAAAATTCTCCGCGAACGTATTGAACAATATAATAGGAAAGTCGGGATTGATAATATTGGTCGCGTAGTTCAAGTGGGGGATGGGATTGCTCGTATTATAGGTCTTGGTGAAATAATGGCAGGTGAATTAGTCGAATTTGCAGAAGGGACTAAGGGTATTGCTCTGAATTTGGAATCCAAAAATGTTGGGATTGTATTAATGGGCGATGGGTTGATGATACAAGAGGGAAGTTTTGTAAAAGCAACAGGAAGAATTGCTCAGATACCTGTGAGCGAGGCTTACTTGGGCCGTGTTATAAATGCTCTGGCTAAACCTATTGATGGGAGAGGCGAAATTGTAGCTTCGGAATCTCGCTTAATTGAATCTCCTGCTCCGGGTATAATTTCCAGGCGTTCTGTATATGAACCCCTTCAAACGGGGCTTATTGCTATCGATTCGATGATCCCCATAGGGCGCGGTCAGCGAGAGTTAATTATTGGGGACAGGCAAACTGGCAAAACAGCAGTAGCTACAGATACAATTCTCAATCAAAAAGGACAAGATGTAATATGTGTTTATGTAGCTATCGGTCAAAGAGCATCCTCCGTAGCTCAAGTAGTAACTACTTTCCATGAAGAGGGGGCCATGGAATACACTATTGTAGTAGCTGAAATGGCGGATTCACCTGCTACATTACAATACCTCGCTCCTTATACGGGAGCAGCCCTGGCTGAGTAT